TCAACTCAGCCTCTTTAATGATTAGTAAAGCCGAAGTAAACGAGGGCAATACTATGAAAAGACTACAACTTCGAGCTCGAGGACGCAGTTATCAGATAAAAAAACCCACCTGCCATATAACTGTTGTATTGAGAGATATATCTTTAGATGAAATATATCAAGAATCTGCCATGTATTTTAAAAAACCTGAATGGAGAAATAAGCACACAAATAGAACATATCATGATATATATACTAGTCAGAGTAGTGGAAGTGGGGGATTATGGGACAAAAAATAAATCCACTTGGTTTCAGACTTGGTACAACCCAAAGTCATCATTCTCTTTGGTTTGCACAACCAAAAAATTATTCCAATGGTCTCCAAGAAGATAAAAAAATAAGAGACTGTATCAAGAATTATGTACAAAAAAATATGAGAATATCTTCTGGTGTCGAGGGAATTGCACGTATAGAAATTCAAAAAAGAATTGATCTCATTCAGGTCATAATCTATATGGGATTTCAAAAATTCTTAATTGAAGATAGGCCGGGAAGAATCGAAGAATTACAGATGAATGTACAAAAAGAACTAAATTGTGTGAACCGAAAAATCAACATTACTGTTACAAGAATTGCAAATCCTTATGGACACCCTAACATTCTTGCAGAATTTATAGCCGGACAATTAAAGAATAGAGTTTCTTGTCGAAAAGCAATGAAAAAGGCTATTGAATTAACTGAACAGGCGAATACAAAAGGAATTCAAGTGCAAATCGCAGGGCGTATTAACGGAAAAGATATTGCACGCATAGACTGGATCAGAGAGGGCAGGGTTCCTCTACAAACCATTGGAGCGAAAATTGATTATTCTTCCTATACAGTTCGGACTATCTATGGGGTATTAGGAATCAAAATTTGGATATTTATAGACAAAGAATAATAAGAATCATATTTTACTTGTCTTTAGATTCTATTTCGAGATATAACAAAAAATTCTTTCATTTTTGACGTTCAATCAAAAAAAAAAAATGAGCAGTTCTAAATTCTATAAGGTTGAATAAAAATTTGATTGATCATTTGATTTGCTATGCTTAGTGTGTGACTCGTTGGTTTTTTTAAGATTAGGATTCACAAAATGGACCAGACCGGCCCATAGTATGAACTAATAACTCTAAGACTAATAACCAACTCATCGCTTCGCATTATCTGGATCCAAGAAATCAGTCAAGATATGATATATCAGTCATATCATTATAGCAACTGAAAGCTTCTTTTGCATAATCAAAGGAAAAACCAATCTGATTATGAGTATAAGTTGTGAAGCAAAATAACAAGTAGACAGATAAATGGAAGGATGAGAGAAAGAGAGAAAAAGAAAGAGTAATGATATATGATTCCTATATGTAAGGTCTATGAGTCATCTCATAAATAAAAAAAAAGCAATGAGCAATGTAATAAGGCATCAATGTGGATTCATCCCCCTAATTAGATGAATATCTGTTCATCAAACAAAAAATCAAGTAAGAGCCTTGAGTCAATAAAGACTGAGAAGATTGATTCAAGAGAAAATTAAGCAATTTGATTGGAGGCTCCATTGTCAAATTCAGACCTAACCATTAATCGAGAAGCGATGGGAACGACGGAACCCGTAAATGCATAGGATTCTCTTAAAAATGAAAACGAATCCTAATGATTCATGGGTGGGATGGCGGAACAAACCAGAGACCAATTCATTTCTTTTTATTCGAAATCTGAGAGGTCATGAGATAACCCGACAATTCAAATAGATATTGAAAGAGTAAATATTCGCCCGCGAAAGTTTTATTGGATTACTCATGTTGATCCAATATGAAATTAATATGATTCAAAATGCAAAACAAAATAAGCATTCCTTATAACAAGACATTAATTATCTATAAATAAAATAGAAATAAAATCCAGATTGAATTCTCTATATTCATATTCAAATAAAATATACAAATTTATAATAGATTGAATGAAATCTTATCTTAAAGAATCCCATGATTCAATCTATTATTTATTAAATAAAACTACATTTTATTTATTAAAACCTTTTTAGTGATTTTTTGCGAGGAGCTGGATGAGAAGAAATTCTCATGTCCAGTTCTGTAGTAGAGATGGAATTGAGAAAGAGGCATCAACTATAACCCGAAAAGAACCAGATTCCGTAAACAACATAGAGGAAGACTGAAAGGAATATCTTGTAGCGGTAATCGTATTTGTTTCGGCCGATATGCTCTTCAAGCACTTGAACCTGCTTGGATTACATCTAGACAAATAGAAGCTGGTCGACGCGCAATGACACGAAATATACGACGGGGTGGAAAAATATGGGTACGTATATTTCCAGACAAACCAGTTACAGTAAGACCTACAGAAACACGTATGGGTTCGGGGAAAGGATCTCCCGAGTATTGGGTAGCTGTCGTTAAACCTGGTAGAATCCTTTATGAAATGGGTGCAGTGGCCGAAAATATAGCCAGAAAGGCTATTTTAATCGCAGCATCAAAAATGCCTATAAAAACTCAATTCATTATTTCAGAATAGAAATATAGAAAACCAAGAGAAAGAGGTCTTAGAAATTAAAAAACAATTGTGGATTTTCTTTTTTTGACAAACAATATTTCTTTTTTTCTTCGTCCTTTGTTGCATTGAAAGAAGAGATTCAAAAATGATTCAACCTCAGACCATTTTGAATGTAGCAGATAACAGCGGAGCAAAAAAGTTGATGTGTATTCGAATTATAGGAGCCTGTAATCGCCGGTATGCTCATATCGGTGATGTTATTGTTGCTGTGATCAAGGAAGCAATACCTAATACACCTCTGGAAAGATCAGAAGTGATCAGAGCTGTAATTGTACGTACTTGTAAAGAACTCAAGCGTGACAACGGTATTATAATACGATATGATGACAATGCTGCAGTTGTAATTGATCAAGAAGGAAATCCAAAAGGAACTCGAATTTTTGGAGCAATCGCCCGGGAATTGAGACAGTTAAATTTCACTAAAATAGTTTCATTAGCTCCTGAAGTATTATAAGTATAAGATGAGACTTCAATAGAATTATCTATTAAAAAAAAAATTATTGAAATGATATAGATTTGTTGTGGATTATGTCTCAAGTAGATTATATTATGTCTTATGCATATATCTTTAATACTAATAAATAAAAAAACATGTTGATTATATCAAAATTCAGGAGAAAGAAGAATTTACGATGGGGAGGGACCCTATTGCTGAAATAATAACCTCTATACGAAATGCTGACATGAATAGAAAAGGAACAATTCGAATAGCATCGACTAACATCACCGAAACCATTGTTAAAATACTTTTACGAGAAGGTTTTATCGAGAACGTAAGAAAACATCAGGAAAGCAAGAAATACTTTTTTGTTTTAACCCTACGACATAGAAGAAATAGGAAAGGATCATATCAAACTACTTTAAATTTAAAACGGATAAGTCGACCCGGTCTACGAATCTATTCTAACTATCAAAAAATTCCTAGAATTTTAGGCGGGATAGGTATTGTAATTGTTTCTACTTCTCGAGGTATAATGACAGACCGAGACGCTCGACTAGAAGGAATCGGCGGAGAAATTTTGTGTTATATATGGTAATCAATCCATTTAATATAATATCCGAATTGTATCCGAAACCTTCCTATTTGTGAAAAAAAAAAAGAAAAGGGCAAATTGTCTACTAATATTATTCCTCCTGTCCTACATTAGTGGATACTTCGAAATACCTGAAATGAAAGAACAAAAAAAAAAAAAAAATTCAGTAATTAAACCTTCATGAATTTTTTTTTTTTTTCAATGGTATGATCAGGATTCCTTTCGATAATGAATATATGATTGTAGATTATGCTTTAGAAACGACCTAAAGAAGTTTTTTATACGTATACTATCAGTAGATAGGGTAAAAATTAAATTTCAATTAATTTAAAGTAAATCATTATGATTCAACCCACCGGGGCATATAATTGTTAAAATCCCTAACAAGGGTTAGAATAATTAGGTTTTTTTTCAACTTCAAGATTCCTTTCAGGGGGCTACATTTGAGGGTTAAAAAATTTCAAGAAACTTATTTTCTTCCAATGAATTCGAGATTAAGGAATAACAGCTATGAAAATAAGGGCTTCTGTTCGTAAAATTTGTGAAAAATGTCGGCTAATCCGCAGGAGGGGACGAATTTTTGTAATTTGTTTGAACCCGAGACATAAACAAAGACAAGGATAATTCTTCTAGTTAAAAAAAAAAAAAAGAGACTCCTAAAGCAATCTTCCATTTTAAAGAAAACGATAAAGAAATAAAAATAGAAGATCTATTTTGTTTTGACATGAAATGGATATATCCATAGATCTCTCACTTATTTTTATAAAATGATAAAATATGGCAAAACCTATACCAAAAGTCGGTTCACGTAGGAATGCACGCATTGGGTCACGTAAGGGTGCACGTAGAATACCAAAGGGGGTTATTCATGTTCAAGCAAGTTTCAATAACACCATTATTACTGTTACAGATGTAAGGGGTCGGGTGATTTCCTGGTCCTCCGCCGGTACTTGTGGATTCAGGGGTACAAGAAGAGGGACGCCCTTTGCTGCTCAAATCGCAGCAGGAAATGCTATTCGAGCAGTAGTGGATCAAGGTATGCAACGAGCAGAAGTTATGATAAAAGGTCCGGGTCTCGGAAGAGATGCGGCATTACGAGCTATTCGTAGAAGTGGTTTAGTATTAAATTTCGTACGGGATGTAACTCCTATGCCACATAATGGCTGTAGACCTCCTAAAAAAAGACGTGTGTAGGAATAAAAATAAAGACTAAAGAGATTTCAAGAGAAATAAATTATTTAATGAGTTGATCAAAGACAAAAAGAATATTACTATGGTTCGAGAGAAAGTAAAAGTATCTACCCGGACACTACAGTGGAAGTGTGTTGAATCAAGAATAGATAGTAAACGTCTTTATTATGGACGCTTTATTCTATCTCC